ATTTGTACAGGTATCATATCTATCCAAACCAAATTTTGATAAGATCCAAAGATTCGTGAATTTTGTTTGAACCACCCACTGATGGATGAAGATGAAAAAAAGAATATAATAATATAAGATAAGAAGTAAAGAAGTAAATTGGACTTTTTATTGGGGATAGAGGGACTTGAACCCTCACGATTTCTAAAGTCGACGGATTTTCCTTTTACTATAAATTTCATTGTTGTCGGTATTGACATGTAGAATGGGGCTCTCTCTTTATTCTCTTCCGATTAAATCGTTTTTCAAAAGATCTATCAAACCCTGGAATGAATGATTTGATCACTGAATATTCGATTCTTCCTTCAACTTCGATTGGAATAGATCCACAATAGCTCTGAATTTTTCATATATATAATGGATTATGGATTCAGGTTGTGATTAATCGTTTGATATGTTAGTATGTATACGTAGTATGTATTAGATATATGGGATCATCTTTCGATAGACGAATTCCAGCTACCAACGTAACGTAGTCAACTCCATTTGTTAGAACAGCTTCCGTTGAGTCTCTGCACCTATCCTTTTTTTATTCTAGTTTTTAAAACCCCTCTTCGTTTTCTCAAAATACAGATTTGGCTCAGGATTGCCCTTTTTTTTTCCAGGGTTTCTCTGAATTTGGAAGTTACCACTTAGCAGGTTTCCATACTAAGGCTCAATTCAATCAAGTCCGTAGCGTCTACCAATTTCGCCATATCCCCATTTTTATTTTAGACAAGGGCAGGGCCTTGCTCTAATACCATCCACTTCCTTCTTTCATTTATCTTAGAACTGTTGAAGTCATTATATAATGATTCCCATATCAAAAAAGTATATGCTGCTATTTTCTTTTTTTTTTTTTGTATCCTCTTTCATCTCTTTTCTATTGTATGAACCATATTTGTTTGAATCCGAAATGATTCTATCATTGATGTACCCGCAATTCAATATAGATAGATATATCCTACATATATATATGTCTCTCCCACTTTTCGTTTTTACAGCTCGATTTGAAATACTGAAACGGTCGATATTCATTCTTCTTTTTTTTGTCCTATCTATTCCTTTTCCGAATGAAATCAAAGGACTATTTCATTAGCATTTTAATTGTATCTTTATCCTTAATCTTATTCTTAGGGCCGATCCGCTATAATTTAATATAATTATATTAATATTATTATAAAATATAATTAACTTAAGAGAATTTGCTAGAAATGCTCTAAGAAATAATTCCATTTTTTTTATTTGAAATTATGATTAGAAAAAAAAAAATGGAAATTCTAAATGTTAAAATAAATAGAAAAAAATGTATATATTATATATAATGATAGAATTAAAATTCTAATTAGTTATCTATTTATATATTTCTATTATTATATTAGAATAGAATTCATAATTCTATAGTTCATATGGAATTCATAGCTAATAACTAGAATATAGGAGAGTTTCCTGAATTCCTATACATTATTTGTATTTCTGTTATGTGAGCCCGCTTAGCTCAGAGGTTAGAGCATCGCATTTGTAATGTGATGGTCATCGGTTCGATTCCGATAGCCGGCTTTTTCTCTATCGATTTTTTCTAGGATTGATAATATCTCCCTTTTTTCAATGTGGGGTCACTAATCTATTATGTCGTATTAACTTGATAATTATAAATCAATATAAATCAAAAAAGTGGATTAGAGCAATTAGATCTAAACAGAACAAATCATAAAACAGAGCCTTAACTTCCTATATATACAAAAAATCCGGATATCGATACAATTCATTTCATTCTACTTTGAAATATTTCAGTAGATTTAGCTTTGCTTTGTTTATCCTTTAGTTCAGTCTTAATTTCGATTTATTTTCTGTAATATGAAATTTGAATAAAATAAAAAGGAGTTTTTATGTCTCGTTACCGAGGACCTCGTTTCAAAAAAATACGCCGTCTGGGGGCGTTACCGGGATTAACTAGTAAAAGACCCAGATCCGGAATTGATCTTAAAAATCAATTGCGTTCTGGGAAAAGATCGCAATATCGTATTCGTCTAGAAGAAAAACAGAAATTGCGTTTTCATTATGGTCTGACAGAGCGACAATTACTTAAATATGTGCATATCGCTGGAAAAGCCAAAGGGTCAACAGGTCAGGTTTTACTACAACTACTTGAGATGCGTTTAGATAACATCCTTTTTCGAATGGGTATGGCTTCGACCATTCCTGGAGCTAGGCAATTAGTTAACCACAGACATATTTTAGTTAATGGTCGTATAGTGGATATCCCAAGTTATCGTTGCAAACCCCGAGATATTATTACTACGAAGGATAAAGAAAGATCGAAAGTTCTGATTCAAAATTATATTGCTTCATCCCCCCACGAGGAATTACCAAACCATTTGACTATTGACCCATTACAATATAAAGGATTAGTAAATCAAATAATCGATAGTAAATGGATCGGTTTAAAAATAAATGAGTTGTTAGTCGTAGAATATTATTCCCGTCAGACTTGAAACGAAAATAACAAAGAAAGGTTCAGGCGATTATGTCCACCTTTTGCCGAAGTAAATAGATCTAAGGCCCTTTATCCGCGTTTTTTTTATTCATGTCCCGCAAATAGGTCATCCGTAGGATTTTTTTTCTTTTTTGCTCTTTCCGCTTTGCTCTTTACACGATATTTGTATTTTATGTACCTTACCACAGTAATTAGGAATAGAGAATCTCTATCAAATGCTGTTGGAAGAATGGTATCAATTGTTATTTGATTTGATACATTGCGGTCGGTAACGTCTGTGAATTAACAGAAACGGAAAGAGAGGGATTCGAACCCTCGGTAAACAAAAGCCTACATAGCAGTTCCAATGCTACGCCTTGAACCACTCGGCCATCTCTCCTACATAATCTTATTATTGACCAGAAACCAAGTGAATAGCGAGTCGTTCATATTATTACAGTACAGGTAGGACTGATCAATGATTCTAAAGGAATCCAAAATTCCTTTCAAATTTATCAACAACAACTTATCAACTACCCCGTATATCTATTACAAATTCATGAATCGTACCACGGATTTTTCTATTCCATTTCAATATTTTTCATGGGGTGATTATTCTATCCTTTTTCTTCTTTGGATCATAACCAAATCTAAATTTCTCGAGTTATCAGAATCAGAATCCATATAAAAATAAAGTCCTTGGTTATTCAACTTAGATGAAATAGTAATAGCTACACTAATTTGTATGCTACGAAATTTGGATGAAATCCAATCTAATTCAAAAATATCCCATCTCTTTTTGTCCAAAGGGGGGACAATTTGAGCAGAAGGTCCACATTTTTTTTTTTAGAATTAGTGAGTCGTCTGTTTTTATGTTATTTTGTACTACAATTCCTTTGTTTGTGGGATCATTTTCCCCGAGGGATAATGAGAAGAATTATAGAATGGATTGCTAATTATGCCTAGATCTCGGATAAATGGAAATTTTATTGATAAGACCTCTTCAATTGTAGCCAATATTTTATTACGAATAATTCCGACAACTTTAGGAGAAAAAAAGGCATTTACCTATTACAGGGATGGTGTGATTTGATTCTTTTTTCTTGTTTTTTTTTTAGCCCTCACCTCAGTCTTAGTGGTTCGGAATAGAAAGAACAAAATTATTGAAAAAAACCTACGCTCGGTGAAGGTAAAGTTTGGAGATAGAACAATTCCTTCTGTCGTGTATCCTCGATTGATCCAGCCTCAGATACTTTATTTAATTGTTTTAGTATTGAACAAAAGGTTACACCTATAGGTTCTTTCTGTATTGCGGGTCCACTAGTACCAATAGGCGGCATAGGGGAAAAATCACTACACCTAGGAATCAACAACATGAAAACTTTGTTATAAATTTCCCTTTTCCTTATCGGTATTGGGACTAGCAAGAATGGTTGGGACAACAAACATCCATCTCGTTCGTACTTTGGATACCCGTATAACCATCAAAGATCGTTGAAGTGACTAATTCCTGGAAATAGTAGGCGTTGGGGACAAAGAAATCGTTGGAGTTACCACTTCTATCTAGCACTAATACGATTGGTGTTAAGAAAAAACCTCTTGCGGGAAGGCTGGCTAGAGATTTCTAGTAAAAATACTAGCTCCTATCAGTTCATAATGAGAATAGTGAAATTTTGATTCTATGGATTATTCTCCTTAGTATTATGCACAGAAGGGAGGAGCCGTATGAGATGAAAATCTCACGTACGGTTCTGGAACGGAGATTTTTTGAATAAAATGAACGACCGTAACGGATGTCGGCTCAATCCGAAGGAAATTATGCGGAAGCTTTACAGAATTATTATGAAGCTACGCGACCAGAAATTGATCCCTATGATCGAAGTTATATACTCTATAATATAGGCCTTATATACACAAGCAACGGAGAGCATACAAAGGCTTTAGAATATTATTTCCGGGCACTAGAGCGAAACCCATTCTTACCACAAGCTTTTAATAATATGGCCGTGATCTGTCATTACGTGCGACTATCTCCACTATAGAAAGAAGGAAAAAAGATCAAATTGACTAGTCAATACTAGAAAAAAAAATAGGCTTTCTACATATGCATCGTCCAAAGCAACGATTTGTATCAGCTGTAGCAATGAAAGAGACTTTAGAATAAAAAGAGGAAAAAAAGATACAGCCTACATACTCTATGGATAAAGGATCGAATTGATAAAGAAAGCACCGTAAAGATCAATTATCGAGCTATCGGATCGATACAGTTAAGAACTGCTTACTTATGTGGGATATCAAGTTAGGAATCAACTTATGTAATAGAGTTGATCCACTAAAGTCTTGAGCAGCGGTGTAGCATCAGATCCCAAAGATAGTAAGTTCTTTTTTCTTATCGAAAAAAGTCTTTTTCAAAGATTCTATATAAATTTCATATATGAAACTGAGATAGTTACCTTTCAGAAAATTCTAAGGATATAGGGTATATCTATGCTTCATTCTTCTGAAG